AGTCTTTATGTCGCGTTACAGAGGACCTCGTTTCAAAAAAATCCGTCGTCTGGGGGCTTTACCGGGGCTAACTAGTAAAAAGCCTAGAACCGGAAGCGATCTTAGAAACCAATCGCGCCCCGGCAAAAAATCTCAATACCGTATTCGTTTAGAAGAAAAACAAAAATTGCGCTTTCATTATGGTCTTACAGAACAACAATTACTTAAATACGTTCGGATCGCCGGAAAAGCCAAAGGATCAACAGGTCAGGTTTTACTACAATTACTTGAAATGCGTTTAGATAACATCCTTTTTCGATTAGGTATGGCTTCGACTATTCCTCAAGCCCGCCAATTAGTTAACCACAGACATATTTTAGTTAATGGTCGTATAGTAGATATACCAAGTTATCGCTGCAAACCCCGAGATATTATTACAGTGAGGGATGAGCAAAAATCCAGGGCTCTGATTCAAAATTATCTTGATTCACCCCCCCGTGAGGAATTACCAAAACATTTGACTCTTCACCCATTCCAATATGAAGGATTAGTCAATCAAATAATAGATAGTAAATGGGTCGGTTTGAAAATAAACGAATTGCTAGTTGTAGAATATTACTCTCGTCAGACTTAACCCTAACTAAAATAACAAGGGTTCGGGCAATTTTGCCCCCTTAGTTTTGGCTTAAGTAAAGGGACCGGGGGTAAGTAAGGTAAGGGGTTTCATCTGGGTATTTTTCTCTTATTCATGTATCATAGATCGGTAGGGTATTTTCATTCCTTGTCGATTTTGTCCAGTATTTTTCGTACCACAGAAATTCGGGGTAGGGATAGATAATCTATATCAAAGAAAGGTCTAACTGTTGGAGTATCCATTCTTATTTGATGCATTGCAGTCAGTAACATTGGTGAATCAGTTGACGAGTACGGAAAGAGAGGGATTCGAACCCTCGGTAAACAAAAGTCTACATAGCAGTTCCAATGCTACGCCTTGAACCACTCGGCCATCTCTCCCACATAATGATTATGGCCCAAAAACCGAGTGAATAGTGAGTCATTCATATTATTTTGGATAGGTATGTACATTCAATTTTAACTCTAAAAATAGAAAACTTTTCATCAAAGAAAAATCCTTCCTCCGAGGCTGGGGATAAAGATAAATCCAAAAATTGTAAAATAAGGATATATATCTATTCATGTTTGCGAAGATGGTGTTTCCGCCCTTTCTAATATTTATACCGGATTAAATCACTCAATTGAAACGAATCCAATGATCGATATATTTTTTTTAGACTGTGTTTAATGGATACCTTTAAATCATGATTCTATTTAGTTTACACTATTATTCAATTTTCATAAAAATTATAAAATTCCTTTCCAGTTTTAGATTTTTCAACAACAACTCTTTACTCCAACTTCTTAACCCATAAATTTATTCCAAATTCATGAACCGCCCCCGGATTTTTTTTTATTGATTCCTGTCAAAAAGAAACAATTTGAGTAAAAGGTCTTTCTTTTTATTTTAATGAATCCGTTTTTATGTTATTTCGTACTGCACAATTCCTTTGTTTGTGGGATCGTTTTCTCACGAAAGGGAATTAAAATAAATTATAGAATTAATACACCTATGTCTAGATCTGGGATAAATGGAAATTTTATTGATAAAACCTTTTCAATTGTAGCCAATATCTTATTACGAATAATTCCGACAACTTCGGGAGAAAAAGAGGCATTCACCTATTACAGAGATGGTGCGATTTGATTATTTTTTTTTTATATTTTTACCGCTCTCAGTCTTAAGAGAAAGACAACATTATTCGGGATAGGAAGAAAAAAATTATGGAAATAAATCTACGCTTGTTGAAGGTGAAGTTTGTAAATAAAACAACGCCTTCTGTCGTGTATCCCCGATTAATGCAGCCTCAGATGCTTCAATTGTCGATTCTAGAGTATTGAGCGAAAGGTTACACCTATGGGTTAGGTCAACCCTACTCCACTAGTACCAATAGGGGGCATAGGGGAAGAAGCACTACTCCTAGGAATCAACACACGAAAACTTTGTTATAAATTATCCCTTTTCCTTATCAGGATCGGGACTAACAATGGTTGGGACAACAAACATCCATCTCGTTCGTATTTTGGATACCCGTATAACCATCGAAGACTGTTGAAGTGACTAATTCCTGCAAATTAAAGGGCGTTGAAGACAAAGAAATTGTTGGAGTAACTTTTTTTATCTAATACCAACATGCTTGATGTTAAGGAAAGATCTTCTACAAGAAGGTTGGCTAGAGATTTCTTGTAAAAACACCAGCCCCGCTTAGTTTATAATGAGAATATTTCAGTCTTTTTGATTCCATGTATTATTATCATTATGCACATAAAGGAGGAGCCGTATGAGATGAAAATCTCATGTACGGTTCTGAAACGGAGATTCTTTGAATCGAATGACGACCGTAACGGATGTCGGCTCAATCCGAAGGAAATTATGCGGAAGCTTTACAGAATTATTATGAAGCTA